AGTTTTATTTTAAATTCTTTAGGAATAGTTATTTATTATAATAAATAGTAGTAAATGAGTAATAGTATATCATGTAACTTGAATAAATAAGTCTATTTAAAGACTATAGAATCTTTTAATCAATTCTAAAATGGGTTAATTTTAATCCTAACTACTAAAATTAATTACTCTTTAGTATTTATTTAAAAGAGGTGTCATTATATTTTATAGTAACATTAGTTAATAAAATAATTTTAAAGTGTATGCTGTAGATTTATTAATCTATAAATTAAATTTTTGATTAGAGCAATAAAATTATTTTTATTATAATTATATTAAAGATCTTTTTTTATGGGTTTTGTCTTTAGTATAATTATTTTTAATTAGATATTTATTATAATTGATAGAAGTAAAGAAATTATAGTATGTTTTTAAAGCTAAAAACAGCCTTAAACAATTAGTTACTCTCGTTTTATTAAAGAGTAGGTTTAATTCATTGGGGTGATTATTTAGTGAAGTGTAATTATTAGTAGTAGGATATAAATAAGTTAGGTAGTAGTTAAGTATTAAAATTATTATGTGACAAAGTATTGTTGGCTATATTATTTAAAAATGTGTTATGTTTATTATTTTTATAAAGTTTTAATTTAAATGTAAGTTTTTGCATGAATAATAAGTATTTTAAATAAATTATTATATAAATTTACAATAGAAAGAATTATTTTTTTAGTATATTAAGATATAGAAATAATTTTAAGTTTAAACAAAATTTGTGCCAGCAGTTGCGGTTATACAAATTAAGCAATAAAAATGTTATTACAGAATTAGTATTATTTTATGTAAAAATTTAGTTAAATAAATTAAGTGAAATTTTTTATTTTTAAAATTTTTTGATTGTAGTATTCTAATAAGTTTTTTTTATAAACTAGGATTAGATACCCTATTATTAATTGATTAAATTAGGTTCTAAATTAGTAAAAGTTATATCTTGAAAATTAGTAATTTTGGCGGTATTTTAGTCTGTTCAGAGGAACCTGTCCTTTAATTTGATAATCCACGAATAAATTTACTTATTTTATTAACTTATATATCGTTGTTAAATAATTATTTTAGTTGAATATGAATATTTTAAATTTATATTTTTAAAGAAAATCAAATCAAGATGTAGTTTATAAATAAGAAGAGATGGGTTACAGTTTAAATAATTTAATTTTATGAAAGATTTTTAGGATTTGATAGTAATTTTAAATATTTTTTTAAAATGATAAAGCTCTAAAATATGTACATATCGCTCGTCGCTTTCATTATAAAATGAAATAAGTCGTAACAAAGTAGATGTACTGGAAGGTGTATCTAGAATCAAGTTATAGCTTAAAGTTAAAGTGTTTTATTTACATTAAAAAGATTATAAATAAATTAATATGACTTGAAGATAGATAGTTATTAATTTTAAGTAGTTTATAGTTATTTTTATAAAAATATTTTTTAGTTTAATTAATTTTATTGAAAGAATAATTGATAATTATAGTTTAATGTATTGAGAAAGAAATTATTTTTTTATATAAAAGAAGAATTTATTATTTGTACCTTGGGTATCAGGGTTTATTAAGTTTTTTTTTGTATTTTTAAATATTCTCGAATTTAATAAGAGCTATAAGGCTAAATTGGTATATGTAGAAAAATATTATTTAATAGGTTTATAGAAACAAAAAGTTACTCTATTTTAAATATATCTAGTTTTTTAAGAAATTAATTTAATTAAATTTTTTATATAATAAAATTTTATTTATTAAAATTTTATTTTTAAAAGGTTATAATAAAAGGGCTAATCTTTTTATTAAATGTAATATAATTTAAGGTTTAATTTATTTAATAAATAGAATTAAAAGTTTTTACTTATAAAGAGTTATATCTAGTTTATTTATATACTAAAATTTATATAAGAATTTATTTTTTTTATTAAAAAATAAGATTTAGTTAATTATTTTTATTTAAAATGATAAAATTAGTATAATAAATTTTGAGATATTTTTATATTTAAAATTTAAGGTCAATAAAAAGAATTAGGCAAACAAATTTTCACCTGTTTATTAAAAACATGTCCTTTTGGTATTTATATAAGGTCTAATCTGCTCCATGATTATTTAATTAAATAGCCGCAGTATTTTGACTGTGCTAAGGTAGCATAATCAATAGTTTATTAATTATAAGCTTGAATGAAAGATTGAATGAGAAATTAACTGTTTTATACTGAATTAATTAGAAATTTATTTTTAAGTGAAAAAGCTTAGATATTTATAAAAGACAAGAAGACCCTATAGAGTTTTATAAAAATTTTAATTTTTTAAAATTAATGTGTTATTATTTTATGATTAAAGTTATAATTGATTGGGGTGATTAATGAATTAAATTAATTTTATTATTTAAGTTTACATTTTTATATGAAAAATTTGATCCTTATAAGAAGATTAATAGAAAAAATTACCTTAGGGATAACAGCGTAATTTTTTTTTAGAGTTCAGATTAAAAAAAAAGTTTGCGACCTCGATGTTGGATTAAGATTAATTTATTTTGGTGTAGAAGCTATAAAATTAGGTCTGTTCGACCTTTAAAATCTTACATGATCTGAGTTTAAACCGGCGTGAGCCAGGTTGGTTTCTATCTTTATAAAATTTATTTATGTTAGTACGAAAGGACCATATAAATTTAATAATTAGAAATTAATGAGTTAAAATTAATATAATTATTTTGGCAGATTAGTGCTATAGATTTAGAATCTTTATATATAATTATTAGATTATAGATAATATTGATAATAAAAGATATCTTGTTAATTTTAATTTTAACCTTGGTTTTATTTGTCTGTGTATTAATTAGTGTTGCTTTTTTTACTTTGATAGAACGTAAGGTTTTAGGGTACATTCATATTCGTAAAGGTCCAAATAAATTAGGTATTATAGGGCTTTTACAACCTTTTAGAGACGCTATTAAGTTATTTACTAAAGAGCAAATGTTTCCTATTAAGTCTAATTTATTAATTTTTTACTTTTCTCCATTATTTAATATTTTTATATCATTGGTTTTATGAATTAGTGTCCCATTCATTACTGAATTTATACAATTTTCTTTATCAATCTTATTTATTTTAAGAATTTCTAGTGTTGGTGTTTACAGTGTAATAATAGCAGGTTGGGCTTCTAATTCTAATTATGCTATATTAGGAAGTATACGAGCCGTGGCTCAGATTATCTCGTATGAAGTTAGGTTAATTTTAATTTTGCTATCATATATATATATATCTATAAGGTTAGACATTATAGATTTAATTAAGAGTCAAAAGTTTGTTTGGTTTATTTTTTTATTTCTAGTTTTAAGGGGGTTAATAATTATTTCTTTATTTGCTGAGACTAATCGGTCTCCTTTTGATTTTGCAGAAGGGGAATCTGAATTAGTTTCTGGTTTTAACATTGAGTATAGAAGAGGAGGGTTTGCTATACTATTTTTAGCTGAATATTCAAGAATTCTTTTTATAAGGCTATTAAGGGTTTTTTTTGTATTTGGAGGAAATTTAACTTTATTAATATTTATAAAAATTATTTTATTAAGATTTATTTGGGTATGAGTTCGAGGAGCCCTTCCACGTTATCGTTATGATAAATTAATAAATATAGTTTGAAAGAGGTATCTTCCAGTATCTTTATTTTTTTTATTGTTTTATTTTAGTTTAATGATTATTTTAGTTTAATAAATTTATTTAATTTATTAATTTAAGATTGTTAAATTTAATTTAACAGTTAAATTTTTTAAGTAGTTAAATTGATAGAGATTGAACTTCTCTTTATTATATTTTCAAAATATATACTTTTACAAGTTCATCAATTTAATAAAATTAATTATTGAATTTATATTTATTCTTTATTTTTAATTAAGGAGTCTCAAGAAAGAAGACATAGAGGATTCCTAATAAAATATAGAAAATAGAAAAAAGTTAAGGATTGACCAAGAAAAATATAAGGGTCTTCTACTGGTCGGGCTCCAATTCAGGTCAATAAAATTACAATGTTAACAAATAATCAAAAATTAATTTTTCTAATAGGATAAAATTGAGTACTTGAAAATTTATTTGAATTAAGAAATGGTATAAAGTATAAAATGACAATTGATATGAAAAGTATAATAACTCCTCCTAGTTTATTTGGGATTGACCGAAGGATTGCGTAAGCAAATAAGAAATATCATTCAGGTTGAATATGAACTGGAGTAACTAGTGGGTTAGCTGGAATAAAGTTATCAGGGTCACCTAATATAAATGGTGAGTTTAAAGAAATAAAAATTAAAATAAAAAATATAATTAGAGCTCTAATAGTATCTTTTAATGTGAAGTATGGGTGGAAAGAAATTTTATCCATATTTCTAATAGTTCCAATAGGATTTGAGCTTCCAGTTTGATGAAGATAAATTAGATGAATTATTACTATAGCTGCTACAATAAATGGGAGGATGAAATGAAAAGTAAAAAATCGGGATAATGTAGCGTTTCTAACAGCAAAGCCCCCTCAAATTCATTGAACAATTATATTACCTAGGTAAGGGATTGCTGAAACTAAATTTGTAATTACTGTTGCTCCTCAAAAAGATATTTGCCCTCAAGGTAGTACGTAACCTATAAAAGCAGTTATTATAGTTAGAAAGAAAATAGTTACACCAATAAGTCAAGTATTTAGAAGTAAATAGGAATTATAATAGATGCCTCGACCAATGTGTATATATAAACAAATAAAGAAAAAAGAGGCTCCATTAGCATGAATGTTTCGAATTAGTCATCCAAAATTTACATTTCGTCTAATATGAATGATTCTTTCAAATGCTAGTGAAACATTTGGACAATAGTGTATAGCGAGAAAAAGTCCTGATGTAATTTGAATTAGAAGGCATAATCCAAGCATTCTTCCAAAATTTCATATTATTGAAATATTAGAGGGGGTAGGTAAATTAATTAGAGATGATTTTACTATTTTTATCATTAAGATTTTTGACGGAGAGGCCCTATTGAATGAAGGGTGACTTTAGCTGCTATAATTAATGCTAGTAATAAATAGATTATTAAAAGTAAAAGAAGGAATATGTTAGGGCTATTAAAAGATTTTCTTAAAATTTTATTATTAAAAATCTCTTCTATAAAAAAAGTAGTGGAACTTAATGGTTTCATAGTAAAATAAAAATTATCTAGAATTAAAAAGATTAGTAAATAAATTATAAAAAAAAATAAACATGTAAATAAACTTTTTATGTTAATTTTAAATTTTTCATTAGAAGCTACTCTAGTTATATAGATAAATATAATTAATAAACCTCTCACTATTACTAAAAATAAAATATATCTAAATCAAAAATTTACATAAAAGCTTCCTGATAGGAGTCTGATTAAAATTCTATTGATTAATAGAATTAGACCTAATGATATTGGGTGATCAATAAAAAGTAAAACAAAAGTACAAAATCAATTTACGAGTATTAATGATAAAATCTCAAAATCAAGATATAGTTTAAGATTAAAATAATAATTTTGGAGATTATTGATAAATATAAAATTTTTGTTTTGAAGTTTTAAAAGAAAATCTTATTTTTGATTTACAAGACCAATATTTTAAATTTAAATTATTAAAACTTAAAATGTTAAATTATTATTTATATTCTTTAGTTAATATATTTCTACTTAGTCTATTTATTTTTATTTTTAAGTACAAGCATTTTTTAGTCATACTAATAAGTATAGAAATAATAGTCCTATCTATGTATCTTTTATTATTTAACTATTTTTATTTTTTTAGTTATGAACACTTTTTTTCAATTTTATATTTAATTGTTAGAGTATGCGAAAGGGCCATAGGTCTTTCTTTATTAGTTTTAATTGTTCGGTCTCATTATAAGGATATATTATTATTGTTAGATAGTTTATGATAATATTTTTAAGTTTATTATTTTCGATAACATTAGTTTTTATTGATTATTGATTGGTTAGATTTTATTTAATAATATTAATATTATCTATACTATTTAATTTAAATTTATCTGGACTTACAGAAAGAGTTTTTTATTATTTTGGTATAGATAAAGTTTCTTATTTAATAGTTAGACTTAGGATTTGGGTTACTTTATTGATAATTCTGGCTAGAGGGGTTTTATATAAAGAGAAATTGTTTTTTAAACTATTTTTATTTATAGCTTTAAGGATATTAATTTTTTTAGTTTTTACTTTTTTATCAATGAACATTTTTTTGTTTTATTTATTTTTTGAAATGAGTCTTATTCCTATTTTTTTTATAATTATAGGTTGGGGGGCTCAGCCTGAACGATTGATAGCTGGGATTTATTTAATATTCTATACTCTAATTTTATCAATTCCTATAATACTTGTTTTATTCTATATTTATATCGAAACATACACTATAGAGTTCTATTTTTTACCTCAATGTAGTTATATGCTAAGTTATTTATGTATAAATATAGTTTTTTTTGTAAAAATTCCTATATATATAATTCATCTTTGACTTCCCAAGGCACATGTTGAAGCTCCAATTGCTGGCTCGATAATTTTGGCTGGAGTTATACTTAAACTTGGTGGGTATGGCTTAATACGAGTAATAAAATTATTTTTATTAATTAGAAAGGTCTATAATTTTATTTTTATTGTTATTTCTTTAGTTGGGGGGGTAATTATTTCTTTTATATGTTTACGACAAAGAGATATAAAATTATTAATTGCTTATTCATCTGTATCACATATAGGAGTTGCCTTGGCTGGTATTTTGTCTTTAAATTTAATAGGGTATCAAGGGGGTCTAATAATAATATTGGCTCATGGGTTAAGTTCATCTGGTATATTTTGTTTAGCTAATGTTATTTATGAACGTTCATTTAGTCGAAGACTTTATCTAAATAAAGGGATCTTGAATATTCTACCTAATTTAACTTTTTGGTGATTTATAATTAGATCCTCAAGTATATCTAGACCTTTATCATTAAATTTAATCAGAGAAATTAGATTAATTAATTCAATAGTTTCTTATAGTTGGGATACAGCTGTATTTTTATTTATTATGGTTATATTTAGAGCTGTGTATACCTTATTTTTATATTCCTACACTCAGCACGGGAAACTTATTATTTCTAAGTTTTATTTTTCTTCGTTAGTTATCCGAGAACATTTATTGTTTGCATTACATTGAATTCCTTTAAATCTATTTTTTTTAAAGCTAGATATTTTTAATTTTTAGCCTAATTTAAATAGTTTAATATAAAATATTGATTTGTGGAGTCAAGGATACATGAAGTGTTTTAAATTATTTTTATGTATAATTTATATTTTTTATTCCTTTTGACTATATTTATTTTAATATTTATTTTTGGTATAATATGTTTATTAATAGAGAAAACAATTTATTTAGAGTTTAATTTTATGGAGATAAATTTTATGAGAGTTGAATATGTTATTTATTTAGATTGGGTTTCTTTTGTGTTTATAAGAACTGTATTATTAATTTCTTCTATAATTTTTTTTTATATAAAGGATTATATACATGGTGAAAAAAGATTTATTCGATTTATTTATTTAATATTATTATTTATTTGTTCAATAATATTTATAATTATAAGAATAAATTTAATTGCTATTTTAATTGGTTGGGATGGATTAGGCTTAGTCTCATATTTATTAGTCATTTTTTACCAAAATATAAAGTCTAATAATGCCGGAATACTTACTGCTTTATCAAATCGTATTGGGGATGCTTTTTTTTTATTAAGGATTGGTTTAATAGTTGATCATAGATCCTGAAAATTTATATTTATTAAAAATGATTTATTAGAATATTCAAGGTTAATTATATGAATACTAATGTTAGCTGCTATAACTAAGAGAGCCCAAATTCCGTTTTCTTCATGATTGCCTGCAGCAATAGCTGCTCCAACTCCTGTTTCTTCATTAGTTCACTCTTCAACTTTAGTTACTGCTGGGGTTTATTTATTGATTCGTTTACTAGACTCAATAAATAGATGAATACTACTGTTTCTTTTGTATACCTCACTTTTAACAATATTTATATCTGGATTAAATGCTAATTTCGAATATGATTTGAAAAAAATTGTAGCATTGTCAACTTTGAGACAGCTAGGGATAATAATTGTTATTATTAGTCTAGGCGGAAGCGATTTAGCTTTTTTTCACTTAATTGTACATGCTTTATTTAAGGCACTATTATTCATGTGTGCAGGGGCTGTGATTCATAATTTTAGAGGCCTCCAAGATATCCGTTTTATAGGGGGTGCTTTGAAGTATATACCTATTACTAGAGTTTGTTTAATTATTAGAAATCTTTCTTTATGTGGTGTGTCGTTTTTATCTGGGTTTTACTCAAAAGATTTAATTGTAGAAGTTTTATCTATAAGGAGAGTAAATAATATAATGGTTTACATTTTATTTTATTTTTCTATTGGTTTAACTGTTTCTTACTCTTTTCGGCTTATGTATTATGTGTTTTCTAGAGAAATTAATCACTCTGCTTTATCTTACTTTAGAGATGAAAATAATAATAGTATGAATAAGAGTATGCTAGGATTGGTATTCTTAGTAATTTCTATTGGAAGTTTTATAATGTGAAGTAATTTTTATTTTCCGTATTATATTATTTTACCTTACATAATAAAGTTAATAGTTGTTTCTATAATTTTTTTAGGGGCTCTTTTTGGTATTATTATAAATTGGTTGAAGTTTTTTTCTATTCCTATATATTATTTAATGAGGGGGTTTTATTTTTTATTTAGAAGAATATGGTATTTACCAGTTATTTCTGCAAAGGGAGTTTCTTCAAAATCATTGGTCCCCGGAAGATTTTATTTTAAGTTTATCGATAATGGGTGGTTAGAGTTTTATGGAAGAGTTAAGTTAATTGTAGTGATAATCAAGGTGTCACGAGCTATTCAGCTTTTATCTCAAAATTATGTGAAGGCATTTTTTATTATTTTAGTATTAGGGTCTTTGTTTATGGTTGTTTAAAATTTAAATAGCTTAATATAAAGCATAGTATTGAAGATACTAGTATAATTGTATAATTTTTAAATAATTTAAAAGAGAAACTCTAATTTTATAATGAAAATATAATGTTTTTTTAAACTATTTAAATAAAATCAGAAACAAAATTATTTGCTTAAAAAAAAGTTAGAAGCTTTTTATAGCTGATTTTAAATAGAGATACTTATGGTACCTATCTTTTAAGTCGAAATTAAATGCTTCTAGCTTTCTATTTTAAATTTTTCATTATTTAATTAGGAAAAATCTCCAGTTTTACCATTAACAGTGATATACCTCTTTTTGGTTTTAATTAAAAGATGTTTTTCAAAAAAAAAATTTTTAACTGCAATTTAAATGTTTTTATTAAACTACCATCCTAAGTATAATTATTTTGTTCAATTAATGGAGCCCTCATTAATTTCGTGGAAAAGTCCTAGGATTAAAATTATAATAAATAGAAATACTGTAATAGATAGATTTATTAAATTAGAAAATTTACTGATAATAATTGAAGGTAGAAGTAAGGTTAACTCTACATCAAAAATGATAAAAATAATTGCTAAGAGGAAGAAATGTAAAGAAAATGGTAGTCGTGCATAATTTTTAGGGTCAAATCCACACTCAAAGGGGCTTGATTTTTCTCGATCATAAAATGATTCTTTACTAAAAAAGTTTAATAAAAAAAATATGAGAGCTGTAATAAAAAGAGAGACTAGAAACTGAAGGAAGATAATTTTCGTTATTTAAACTACTTAGTAGATTTCTTAATTGGAAGTTAAGTATAATGTTTATATTATTTAAATGTTATTCATGTAAAAGTAAAATTTTATCTACCTCATCAGTAGATTGAGATATACAAAAATAGTCAAACTACATCTACAAAATGTCAGTATCAGGCCGCAGCTTCAAATCCAAAATGATGAATAGGTGAAAAATGATTATTCAATAAACGAATTAAACATACAAAGAGAAAAGTAGATCCAATTAGTACATGCAATCCGTGGAGTCCTGTTGCTATAAAAAATGAAGCTCCAAAGATTCTATCAGCAATTCTAAAGCTTGCTTCTATATATTCAAAAAGTTGAAGAGATGAAAAATATCCTCCTAAAATAACAGTAATTAAAAGACCATAGAAAGCTTGATTAAAATTATTTTCTATAAGACTATGGTGGGCCCATGTAATTGAAATACCAGATCTTAATAAAACAAGGGTGTTTAGAAGAGGGATTTCTAAAGGATTAAATGTACTAATTCCTTTAGGAGGTCAATTTATTCCAAGTTCTACATTAGGGGATAATCTAGAGTGATAAAAAGCTCAAAAAAATCCTAGAAAGAAGAAAATCTCAGAGATAATGAATAAAATTATACCTATACGAAGTCCATTAGATACCTTAATTGTATGACATCCTTGTATTGTTCTTTCTCGAACAATATCTCGTCATCATTGGTACATAATTATAAAGGTTGTTAAATTTCCTAATAAAAATAAGTTAACTTCATTTAAATGGAATCATTTACAAACTCCCCCTAAAAGAAGGAAGGTTCTAAAAGAACCTAATAAAGGTCATGGGCTTTCATTAACTAAATGGAATGGGTGATTTTGCATATAAAATTTCTCTAGAGTATAGTGTGATTAAAATAGAAAATACATAGGCCTGAATTATAGAGACTGCTGATTCTAAGATTAATAAGAGAACTTGAACAATTATTAGTCCTCCGATAGCTAATTCAGGTAGCTTGGCTCCTAAATTACCTAGTAAAGTTAATAGTAAATGCCCAGCAATTATATTAGCTGAAAGTCGAATTGCTAGGGTCCCCGGTCGGATTACATTTCTAACTCTTTCAATAATTACTAAAAATGGGAGTAAAAGGTTAGGGGCTCCTTGAGGTACCAAATGAGCTAATATATGGGTTCTATTATTGATTCATCCAAAAAGCATAAAGGTTACTCATAGAGGCAATCTAAAAGCTAGTGTAAAATTTATATGTCTTGAGGCTGTAAAAATATAGGGAAAAAGTCCTATAAAGTTATTTAATAAAATTATTAAAAAGATTGTTGAGAAAATAATTGTTCTCCCAGTATGAGCCTTTCCTAGTAGAATCTTAAATTCATTGTGAATAAATAAAGTAATCCTAGTTCATATAAAGTTTCAGCGAGAAGGGACTAGTCAGAATATGGAGGGGAATACTATGAGTAGAATAAATGCTCTTATTCAATTAAAGGCACAGATTATTGTTGAAGGGTCAAACGATGAAAATAAATTTCTTATCACTTTCAGTTCAGGGTTATTTTCTTATTTTTAAGATTAATATTTCTATTTAAAGGTTTAACTTTTAATCTAAAAAAGCAAATAACTATATATAAATAAAAAAGTAGTAAAAATATAATAGAAAGGGAGACTCAATTTATTGGAGCTATTTGTGGGATAAAAAATTAATTTTTTATTAATTTAAGCTTGACAAGCCTACGTTATTCTTTAACTAAATCTTTCATTAAAAGTAGGTGGGGGGCTACTATTAGTGGCTTAAGAGGCCAATGCTTTTTTTAGCTATTTAATGTAATTAATAGAATTTAGTTTACTGAATTAATTCATTTTAAGAAGCTATTAGTAGAGATGCTTTCTAAAACAATAGGTATGAATCTGTGATTTGCTCCACAGATTTCTGAGCATTGACCAAAAAATAGACCTGTACGGTTAATAAAGAAGTTTGATTGATTTAAACGACCTGGGGTACCATCAATTTTAATTCCAAGGGATGGGATAGTTCATGAATGAATAACATCAGATGATGTGATTAATAGACGAATTTGGGAGTTAAATGGGATGATTAAACGATTGTCTACTTCTAAAAGTCGAAACTTAGGAGTATCTAATTCATTTGTAGGAATTATATAAGAATTAAATTTAATATTTTTATAATCTGAATATTCATAGCTTCAAAATCATTGATGTCCAATTGTTTTGATTGTTAGAGTTGAGTTTTGAGATTCATCTAAAATGTAAAGTAAACGTAGTGAAGGAAGGGCAATAAAAATGAGAATAATTGCTGGTAGAATTGTTCAGATTAGTTCAATTAACTGTCCTTCAAGAAGGAGTCGGTATCTAAATTTATTTATGATAATGTAGATTAAAATTTGTCTAATTAAAATTGTAATAATGGTTAAAATTAATAGTGTATGATCATGAAAGTATATTAATTGTTCTATTAATGGCGAAGCTCTATCTTGTAGAAGTAATGTTTTTCATGTTGAGATTTCTAAAAAAAGAAAATCTTTATATTTGAAGCTTAAATTCATTGCACTATTCTGCCATATTAGAATTTAATTAAAGTTTCATTAGTGGATTTTCATTATATCTATGTTCTATAGGTGGGAGAAGTTGAAGTCATTCAATAGATGAGGATGTATTAAGTGGTGAAATTAATAGTCGTTTAGATGTAAAAGCTTCTCATAGAATAAAAATAAAAAATAGGATTCTATATAAAGAAATTATTCTTCCAATTGAAGAAATTATGTTTCATAAGAAAAATGAGTCTGGGTAATCTGAGTATCGACGAGGCATACCTCTTAATCCTAGAAAGTGTTGAGGGAAAAATGTTATGTTTACTCCAATAAATAGAGAATAGAATTGAGGCTTTAATAAATTTGGGTTAAGGGATACTCCTGTAAATAGTGGGAATCATTGAATTACTCCTGCTAGAATAGCGAAGATTGCTCCTATGGATAAAACATAGTGGAAGTGGGCTACGACATAATAGGTATCATGGAGGATAATGTCAATTGATGAATTGGCTAAAATTACTCCTGTCAATCCTCCTATAGTAAAGAGAAAAATAAATCCTATAGTTCATAAAGAAATAATAGAATTTATATTAGTGATTGATCCATGGAAAGTGGCTAATCATCTAAAAATTTTAATTCCAGTTGGAATTGCAATAATTATAGTTGCTGATGTAAAGTAGGCTCGTGTATCTACATCTATTCCTACTGTGAATATATGATGAGCCCATACTACAAATCCTAAGATTCCAATAGCTATTATTGCATAAATTATTCCTAGTACTCCAAAAGTTTCCTTTTTTCCTCTTTCTTGCCTAATTATATGAGAAATTATTCCGAATCCTGGAAGAATTAAAATGTATACTTCAGGGTGTCCAAAGAATCAAAACAAATGTTGGTAGAGAATTGGGTCACCACCTCCTGCTGGGTCAAAAAATGAAGTATTAATATTTCGGTCTGTAAGAAGTATTGTAATAGCTCTTGCTAGTACTGGTAGTGAAAGTAGTAAAAGTACTGCTGTGATTTTCACTGCTCAAGTAAATAATCTTAGTTGATCTAATTTTAGTCCTTGGGGGTGCATATTTAGGGTAGTTGAAATAAAATTAATAGCTCCTAAAATGGATGAAATTCCTGCCATGTGAAGTCTAAAAATTCCTAAATCTACAGAATTTCCTTCATGAGCTGAGTTAGACGATAATGGCGGGTAAACTGTTCAGCCTGTTCCTATTCCATTATTAGTAATTCTTCTTATTAGTAAGAATATGAAAGAAGGTGGAAGTAATCAGAATCTTATATTGTTCATTCGTGGGAATGATATGTCTGGAGCACCTAATATTAAAGGTACTAGTCAGTTTCCAAATCCTCCAATTATGATAGGTATTACTATAAAAAAAATTATAATAAATGCATGGGCAGTTACAATTGTGTTATAAATTTGGTCATTTCCAATAAATTTATTTGGGATTCTTAATTCTATACGAATTAATAGTCTTAATGATATTCCAATTATTCCTGCTCATCTTCCAAAGATAAAATATAAAGTTCCAATATTTTTATGATTTGTAGAGTAAAGTCATTTATTAATAAGGAAAGAAGGTAGAATGGCTGATAAAAGTGATAAATTGTAAATTTATTTATGAATAAAAATTCTTCTAGTTTTATATTCAATTATGATTTTAAATTGCAAATTTAAAGGTAACTTTATGGTTTAAAACTTAAGAATTAGAATTATAATTATTCTATAAGAAACTTTGAAGGTTACTAGTTTATTTAACTTAAATTCTTAATTTATAAAAGAATACAAGGTTGAATAGGTCAATGTTCTAGAAAGAGTTAAAAAATTAGCTAATAGAAATATATTTATGTTCTTATTTTTATTTAATAAAAATAATTGTATTTTATTTAATAAAGTAAAAGGTAAAATTAGGCGTATGTAAAAAAATAGATTAATTAAAGTTCTTATAATTATAAGTAATAATAAAAATATTATGTTATTTTGTATTAATAAATTAACAACAATTAATTTAGGAAAAAATCCAATAAATGGGGGTAAACCCCCTAATGATAGAAGGTTTATTCTAAATAGTAAATTTATTAATTTATTATTATTTAGAAAAGATATTTGTCTAGTAAAAAAGATATTATATAATTTAAGATTTATAATAATAAAAAAGTTTATTAAAGAATAAATAAGAAAATATAATAATCAGATTTTGTAATTTATTAATGCTACCAGTATTCATCTAATATGATTAATAGAGGAGTATCTAATTATTTTTCGTAAACATAATCTATTAAATCCTATAATTCTACCTGTTAAAGCTGAGGCTAAAATTGGAATTAAAAGTATTTTTATTGGGATATTTAGATAAAATAAAAGGATAAATGGTGAGATTTTTTGTCAGGTTAAGATTAATAATGCTATATTTCATTCGAGGCCTCTTATCATTTCAGGGAACCAGAAATGGAATGGAGCTGCTCCTATCTTTATTAATAAAGGGATTCTAAATATATAATTAATAATATTCTTATTTACTAGATTAAAATAAATGTTATTTAAGGAGATTAAAATAAAGAATAAGAGTATTATTGAAGCTATTGCTTGGGCAATAAAATATTTAATTATTGTTTCAGATGAATATTTATTTATATTATTTTTTATTAAAGGTATAATGGATAATAGATTAATTTCTAATCCGATTCATGCGATTAATCATGAATTTGCTGAGATAGAAATAATAGTTCTAATTAAAGTAAAAATAATAAAAAGAATTTTATAAGATTTATAAATTAAAAAGAAAAGATATAATCTTTATAAAAAGGGTATGAACCTATTAGCTTATCTTAGCTTATCTTTTTATGGTTAGTATATTTATAGTACAAAAATTTTTGATATTTTAGGAGATAGATTAATTCTATTAGCATAATTAATAAGAACTATTTAATTATAGTATAAAAAATTCTATCAAAATTTCCCTTTTTCAGGCATCTTATT